GCTGGTTCTCCCCGAAATGTGTTTAGGCGCAGCGGTTAGCGTTATAGCTTAGGGGTAAAGCACTGTTTCGGTGCGGGCTGGTAATTCGGTACCAAATCGACGCAAACTAAGAATACTAAGTGTATAGCTAACCAGTAAGACTATGGGGGATAAGCTCCATTGTCAAGAGGGAAACAGCCCAGATCACCAGCTAAGGCCCCTAAATAATTACTAAGTGGTAAAGGAGGTGGGAAGACTTAAACAACCAGGAGGTTTGCTTAGAAGCAGCAATCCTTTAAAGAGTGCGTAATAGCTCACTGGTCGAGTAATCCTGCGCCGAAAATGAACGGGACTAAGTAATTTGCCGAAGCTGTGAGATATTAAAATATCGGTAGGGGAGCGTTCTGTTATAGGTTGAAGCGTTAGCGTAAGCGGGCGTGGACGAAGCAGAAGTGAGAATGTCGGCTTGAGTAGCGAAAACATGGGTGAGAATCCGATGCCCTGAAAACCTAAGGTTTCCTCCGGAAGGCTCGTCCGCGGGGGGTAAGTCAGGACCTAAGGCGAGGCTGAAAAGCGTAGTCGATGGACAATAGGTTAATATTCCTATACTATTCTTTATTGGTAACGAGGGACGAAGACAGCTAGACTAGCCAAATATTGGTTATTGGTTTAAGTGTACGAGGTGTCGAGAAGTAGAGAAAATACTTTGAGCTGAGTCATGAATACGGAATAACGTGCGCGTTATATGAAGTAGTTGATGTTATACTTCCAAGAAAAGCTTGCACTGCCATAAATAAAGAATACCTGTACTCTAAACCGACACAGGTGGGTTGGTAGAGTATACCAAAGGGCGCGAGATAACTCTCTCTAAGGAACTCGGCAAAATAACCCTGTAACTTCGGGAGAAGGGGTACCTATTAGGTTGCAATAACAAGGTCCAAGCGACTGTTTACCAAAAACACAGGTCTCCGCTAAGTTGTAAGACAACGTATGGGGGCTGACGCCTGCCCAGTGCCGGAAGGTTAAAGAAGTTGGTTAGTTTTTTAACGACGCTGATAACTGAAGCCCCGGTGAACGGCGGCCGTAACTATAACGGTCCTAAGGTAGCGAAATTCCTTGTCGGGTAAGTTCCGACCCGCACGAAAGGCGTAACGATTTGGACACTGTCTCAGAGAGAGACTCGGTGAAATAGACTTGTCTGTGAAGATGCGGACTACCTGCACCAGGACAGAAAGACCCTATGAAGCTTTACTGTAACTTGAAATTGGCTTCGGGTTTTATTTGCGCAGCATAGGTGGGAGGCTTTGACGTTACTCTTACGGGAGTAATTGAGCCATCAGTGAGATACCACTCTAATAAAACTAGAATTCTAACCCTGTATCGTTAGCCGGTCAGGGGACATTTTCAGGCGGGCAGTTTGACTGGGGCGGTCGCCTCCTAAAAGGTAACGGAGGCGTACAAAGGTTTCCTCAGATCGGTCAGAAATCGATTGAAGAGTGTAAAGGCATAAGGAAGCTTGACTGTGAGACCTACAAGTCGAACAGAGACGAAAGTCGGTCTTAGTGATCTGGCGATATTGAGTGGAAAAGTCGTCACTCAACGGATAAAAGTTACTCTAGGGATAACAGGCTGATCTCCCCCAAGAGTTCACATCGACGGGGAGGTTTGGCACCTCGATGTCGGCTCATCGCATCCTGGGGCGGTAGTACGTCCCAAGGGTTGGGCTGTTCGCCCATGAAAGCGGTACGTGAGCTGGGTTCAGAACGTCGTGAGACAGTTCGGTCCATATCCGGTGTAGGCGTTAGAGTATTGAGAGGATTCTTCTTTAGTACGAGAGGACCGAGAAGAACATACCGCTGGTGTACCAGTTATCATACCAATGGTAAACGCTGGGTAGCTACGTATGGAAAGGATAACCGCTGAAAGCATCTAAGTGGGAAGCCCACCTCAAGATGAGTACTCTTATTGTGAAAGCAAGTAAGATCACGGCAAGACTAGCCGTTACAGAACCGCTCTTTTAAGAACGGTTTGCAAATAGGCATCAAGTAGAAGTATAGTAATATATTAAGCTGAGATGTACTAATAGATCGAGGACTTGAACTTTTTTCTAGCTTTAAAAAATATTGTCTTGGTGTTTAAAGGATAGTGGAACCACATTGATCCATTTCGAACTCAATGGTGAAACGCTATAACAGTTACAATACTTAAGGAGGAGTCCTTTGGGAAGATAGCTTATGCCAGGACTTTTATATTTGAATTAGAGTCAAAAAAATAAAATAGTATCAAGAAATTTGAAAAACTATTACTTAGGGTTATATAATTTTTATTCAATGGAATACGCAATTATAGAAGCCAGTGGGCGTCAATTTTGGGTAGAACCTAAAAAATTTATTGAGTTTAATAGATTAATTCTTAAAATCGGTAGTACTATTTTAATCCGACGAGTTTTATTTGTTAAACAGAAAACAAATACTCTTATCGGTCAACCCTATTTAAACAATGTTGTAGTAAAAGGAGTAGTGAGTAAACATTTTTTAGGGCCAAAAATACTTGTGTTTAAGATGAAACCCAAAAAGAAATATCGTAAAAAGATTGGACATAGACAAAAATTAACTAGATTATTAATTAATAAGATTGAATAATTTTATTTACAATTTAACTTATATGTCGATTACTTTAATTGGTATATTTACTATATTAATTTAGTTCTAAAATATAAACTTGGAGTATAAATAATTGTGTCTATTGGAATATTTGGAAATAAAATTGGCATGACGCAAGTTTTTGATAAAGACGGTTTAGCTTTGCCTGTAACTGTAGTACGTATTGGTTCATGTTTTATTACTCAAATTAAAACAGAAAAACTTAATGGGTATAACGCAGTTCAAATTGGGCATTCAAAAGGGCGAACTTTAAACCTAAAAAAACCTGAATTAGGACACTTAAAAAAAAATGGATTACCACCCTTATCTGATTTGTGTGAATATAAAGTTATGGATTTAGAAAATTACTCATTAGGCCAAGTATTAAATGTTAATCATTTTGAGATTGGTCAACTTGTTAATGTTACTGGAAAATCTATAGGTAAAGGGTTTAGTGGAAACCAAAAAAAACATAAATTTAAACGTGGACCAATGACTCACGGTTCTAAAAACCATAGAGCTCCAGGTTCAATAGGGCCAGGAACGACACCAGGTCGAGTGTTTCCAGGAAAACTAATGGCAGGACAATTAGGAGCAAAAAAGATTACTGTATCAAAACTAGAAATTTTAGGAATTGATCCAAAACAAAATCTTTTAATTTTAAAAGGTAATGTACCAGGTAAACCTGGTAATTTACTAAATATTGTTCGTTCAAATTAAATTTTAATAATAAACTAAAAAATTATTTATGATTTTACAAAAAATTCTTACTTTTCCTGTTAAAATTTTAACAGGAGAAGAAAGTGGAGATGAGGTAACATTAACTTTAAAATTGAAAAAAGCAACTCATACAATTAACTATGTTATTCAACGTGCCTATTTAACACAAAGGTCTAATGAAAGACAAGGTACTGCCAATACATTAACTAGAGCAGAAGTAAAAGGTGGGGGTCGTAAACCTTGGAGACAAAAAGGTACTGGAAGAGCTCGTGCAGGTTCGAATAGATCACCTTTATGGAAAGGTGGAGGAGTTTCTTTTGGTCCAAAACCAAAATTGTATTCTAGTAAGCTAAATCGTAAGGAATGGCAATTAAGCTTAAGAAGTTTATTAAGTGCTAAACAAAAAGATATTACAATAATAGATAATTTTAATTTTTTAGAATACAAAACTAGTAAGATTATTAAAATATTAAATAGTTTTGGTATAAATTTATTTGAAAATACATTAATTATTGTCCCAAAAATAGAAGAAAAATTAATTAAATCTACTCGAAATATAAAAACAATTAAGTTAATAGTTGCAAATAACTTAAACTTAAAACAAGTTTTATTAGCTAAAAATTTATTGATTACTAAAGATAGTTTAAAAACAATTGAGGAAACTTATAATGGCTAGAATAAAATTTAGTTCAAGTATTGATTTGATCAAATACCCTGTTACGACTATTAAAACAAACTTATTATTAGAAAATAACCAATACACATTCTTAGTAGATCCCAAATTAACTAAAGTTAGTATAAAAAAGGCAATTGAGTTTTTATTTGATGTAAGTGTTATTAAAGTTAATAGTTGTAACTTACCTAAGAAAAAACGTCGTGTGGGTCAATTTACAGGTGTTAGGCCTCGTTACAAAAAAGTAATTGTGAAATTAGCAAAGGATAATAAAATTGATCTCTTTTCTAATAACTAATAACATAACTATCAAATAAAGAGGAAGAGGAATAATATTTATGGCTATTCGCATTTGTAAAGTTTATACTGTTGGTACAAGAAATACTGTTTTTTCTTCTTTTGATGAAATTACTAAGACAAAACCAGAAAAAAAGTTAATTGGTAGAAATCATCGAAAAAAAGGTCGTAATAACCAAGGTTTAATTACAACACGTCACCATGGCGGTGGTCATAAAAGAAAATATCGTATTATAGATTTTAAACGTAAAAAACATGACATTTTAGGCAATGTTTTTTCTATTGAATACGATCCTAATCGTAACGCTAGGATTGCATTAATCCATTATGAAAATGGTGATAAAACCTATATAATTTGTCCGGATTCTTTAAAAATTGGCAGTAAAATAATGTCTGGCCCAAATGCACCTGTTGAAATTGGTAATGCATTACCTTTAGAAAACATACCTTTAGGTACCTCTATTCACAATATAGAATTGTCTTATAATAAAGGTGGTCAAATTGTTCGAGCAGCAGGAACTTCAGCAAGAATTTTAGCAAAAGAGAATAACTATGTAACAGTACGTTTACCTTCTAAAGAAATTAGGATTGTTCATAAAAGTTGTTATGCAACAATTGGTATCGTAAGTAATCGAGATAGTAATAATATTAAGTTAGGGAAAGCAGGTCGTAAACGTTGGTTGGGTATTAGGCCAACAGTGCGTGGTTCTGTTATGAATCCTTGCGACCATCCACATGGGGGGGGAGAAGGCCGTGCAACTATTGGACGTCCTAAAGCTTATACTCCTTGGGGTAAAGCTGCACTTGGTGTTAAAACAAGAAAAAAAGAGAAGTATAGTGATATTTATATAGTTCGTTCTAGAGTATAAGACTAACTGTTCTTTTAATTATTTTTATAATTTTATCTTAAAATAAATTTATGGCAAGATCTTTTCGTAAAGGACCTTTTATAGCTTATCATTTGCTACAAAAAATTGAAAAAATGAATGAAACGGGGAAAAAAACCTCAATTAAGACTTGGTCACGCTCATCTATGATTATTCCAGCTATGATCGGCCATACAATTGCAGTATATAATGGTAAAAAGCATATCCCACTTTTTATATCTGACCAAATTATTGGTCATAAACTTGGAGAATTTATACCAACTAGAAACTTTCGTTCACATATAAAAAGTAGTGATAGACGTACAAAAAAGAAATAAATATTTAACAAATAAATGAAAAATAAACAAACAGCAAAAGCTATTAGCAAATATATTAGAATATCATCACATAAAGTTCGACGTGTTTTAGATCAGATTCGTGGGCGTTCATATTTAGAAGCTTTAATGCTATTACAATTTATGCCTTATAGGGCTTGTGGCCCAATTTGGCAAGTATTAAACTCAGCCGCTGCAAATGCTGAAAATAATAATGGTTTGAATAAAGAAGATCTAATTGTTAAAACAGTTTTTGCTGATCAAGGTCCAGTATTACGTAGGTTTAGACCACGTGCACAAGGTAGAGGTTATCAAATTCGTAAACCAACTTGTCATATTACTATAATTTTAGAACCTAATACTTAATACATTCTTTAATAAAACTAATACGAGACTAGATTATGGGACATAAAACACATCCTTTGGGATTTAGACTGGGAATCATACAAGAAGATAGATCGTTATGGTATAGTGGAACAAATTCTTATATTTCCTTTTTAAAAGAGGACTATACTATAAGAGAATATATCTCTAAATTTTTGATTTCAAATAACGTCGGTTATTCGGGGATTACTAAACTTATTATTAAACGTAACGAGACAAAAAAAAGACTTTATATTGAAATACAATCTGTAGTACCTGGTCGTATTGTAGGTAAATCAGGATCATTATTAAGAACATTAGATCAAGAACTTAGTGCACTTCTAAAAAACAAAAAAGTTTTAATAAACATTGTTGAAATTACAAAACCATATACAGAAGCTAACATATTAGTTGACGTTTTAGTAAAAAAACTAGAGGAACGAGTTTCATTCAGAAAGTGTATCCGAGAAATCCTTCGACGCTACAGAACAGAAGATGAACTAAAAGGAATTAAAGTTCAAATAGCCGGTCGTTTAAATGGCGCGGAGATTGCGAGAACAGAATGGGTGCGTGAAGGACGTGTTCCGCTTCAAACATTACGTGCTAATATTGACTATTCGTATAAAGTTGCTCAAACAACTTATGGCATCTTAGGAATTAAAATATGGCTTTTTAAAAATGAGATATTAGCGAAAAAATTTATTTAATAACATTATAAAATTTAAGAAAATGCTTAGCCCTAAAAAAACAAAATTTCGAAAACAACACCGTGGTAGATTAAAAGGGAAAGCTTCAAGGGGAAATAAAATTAGTTTTGGTGATTATGCTATCCAAGCATTAGAACCTACTTGGTTAACGTCCCGTCAAATCGAAGCTACAAGAAGAACAATTACGCGATATACAAAACGTGGTGGTAAATTATGGATAACGGTTTTCCCAGACAAACCAGTAACTGCCAGAGCCGCAGAATCAAGAATGGGCTCAGGGAAAGGATCAGTTGAATATTGGGTAGCTGTAGTTAAACCTGGAACTATTTTGTTTGAATTAAGCGGTGTTCCTTTAAAACTTGCAAAAGAAGCAATGATAATTGCGTCTTATAAGTTACCAATTAAAACAAAATTTCTTATAAATTAAAGAAGAAAGTATACCTATTATGAGTCTACCAAAAATCGATGAAATTAAAAACTTAGAGAAAAATGAGTTAGAAAATGAGATTTTAAATATAAAAAAACAATTGTTTAAATTACGTTTACGTCGTGGAGCAAAACAATCTTTTAAATCGCACCAATTTAAACACGGAAAACATAGGTTAGCACAGCTATTAATGATACAAAAAAGTAATTAGAAAATTATCTTAAGGAATAATGATTTATGGTTAAACTGCAGAGGCTTGGTATTGTAATAAGCAATAAAATGCAAAAAAGTGTTGTTGTTGCTGTTGAGTATCGTTATAAACATAAGTTTTATTCAAAAATTATAGTTAGAACAAAACGTTATTTAGCACATGATGCAAAGGATATTTGTAATATTGGGGATGAGATATTACTAGAGGAAAGTAGACCATTAAGTAAGAAAAAACGTTGGATAGTAAAAAAAATACTAAATAAAGCAGTAATCGTTAATTAAGGTTTTAAAATTTATTATGATACAACCACAAACGTATTTAACAGTAGCAGATAATACAGGTGCAAAAAAAATTATGTGCATTCGTGTACTAGGTGGTCGTCGCAAATATGCAAAACTTGGTGATATTATTATTGGGGTTGTAAAGGAAGCAACACCAAATATGCTAACTAAAAGATCTGATATTGTTAAAGCTGTCGTTATAAGAACAAAAAAAGCTGTCTTACGTAAAGATGGCACTAGTATTAGTTTTGATGATAATGCAGCCGTTATTATTAACATGGATAAAAATCCAAAAGGTACAAGAATTTTTGGCCCGATTGCAAGAGAAATTCGTGATAAAGATTTTACTAAAATTGTTTCATTAGCCCCTGAGGTTATTTAAATGAAGAAAAAAGCTACTTTAAAAATGAAGGTACACGTAAAAATAGGAGAAAAAGTAAAAATAATTTCTGGTCAAGAAAAAGGAAAAGTAGGCCTTGTAAAAAAAATTATAAAACAAGAAAACAAACTTATTATTGAAGGTATAAATATAAGGATTAAACATGTTAAGCCTACTCGTCCTGAAGAGAATGGCGAAATTAAAAGGATTGAATTTCCCATCCATAGTTCAAATGTAGCACTTTACCAGGAGTAATATTTTATGATAAATGATAATGAAATTGAGGCAAAAAATTTAAAATTTTTATACAAAGATTTAGTATTCCCTAATTTAGTTAAACAATTTAACTATAAGAATAACCATCAAGTTCCAAAATTAGTTAAAATTCAGCTAAATCGGGGGTTAGGTGTAGATGGTCAAAATAACAAAACATTACAAAAGTCTGTTGATGAAATGCGTTTAATCACAGGACAACAACCAATATTAACAAAAGCAAAAAAATCTATAGCAGGTTTTAAAGTTCGAGAAGAAATGGTTTTAGGTATAACGGTAACCCTTAGAAGTAAAAAAATGTATGCTTTTTTAGAAAAATTAATTCATCTGGTTTTACCAAGAATTAGAGATTTTAGGGGGTTAAGTTTAAAAGGTTTTGACCGCAATGGTAATTATAATTTTGGATTAAAAGAGCAATTGGTATTTCCTGAAATTAGCTATGAAAATGTAGACCAAATAAAAGGCTTTAATATTGCCATAGTAACAACAGCACAAACAAAAACTGAAGGTATTGCGCTTCTAAAAGAGTTTGGTTTCCCATTAACTAATTAAAAAGGAGTATTAAAATATAGTGACAACAGATATTATTGCAGATACACTAACTCGCATTAGAAATGCAAATTTGGTTCGTCACCAAATTGTCCGAGTTATAAAAACAAAAGTAACGTATTCACTTGTAAAAATTTTAAAAGAAGAAGGTTATATTTCTAATTTTGAAGAAATTGAAGTTTCTAATAGAAAATATTTATTACTTTGCTTAAAATATCATAGTCAAAAAAGACAACCAATCATTACAGGTATTAAAAGAATAAGTAAACCTGGTTTAAGGATTTATGTGAATAAAAGCAATTTACCTAATGTTTTAAGTAATTTAGGGATAGCTATATTATCAACTTCCAAAGGAATTCTTACAAATAATAAAGCAAAAAAATTAGGCGTCGGTGGTGAAGTTATTTGTTATATTTGGTAATAAAGGTTTAAATTTATATGGGAAGAATCGGTAAATTACCTATAAAGGTACCATCTAATGTTCAAGTTGAGGTTAATCAAAACAATATTGAGGTTTCAGGACCACATGGGAAACTTTTTAGAAAAATTTCAGATTTAATTTCAGTCGAATTACGTGATAATATTATTTACGTAACTAAAAATGAAAATACACGAATTGCGAACCAACTTTATGGTTTAAGTAGAACTTTAATTAATAATATGGTGGTTGGAGTTTCACAAAAATTTGAACGTACACTTCAACTTCAAGGAGTTGGTTATCGTGCTCAATTAAAAGATAGAGATTTAGTTCTAAATCTAGGTTATAGCCATCCAGTTTTAATAGCAATACCCTTAGGTATTGAAATTAAAGTAGAAAAAAATGTAGGGATAATTATTACAGGGTTTGATAATGAACTTGTAGGTCAATTAGCTGCAACAATAAGAAGTAAACGTCCTCCTGAACCATATAAGGGTAAAGGCATATTATATAAAGGTGAAATTATTAAACGTAAAGTAGGAAAATCAGGGAAATAATAAATTATGGGAAAAAGAGAGAAGAAAATAATTAAAGGTAATAATCTTAAACCACGATTAGCTGTTTTTCGTTCAAATAAACATATTTATGCTCAGGTTATTGATGATTCCTGTTCAAAGACAATTATAAGTTGTTCTACGTTAGAATTAGAAGTAAAAGCAAAATGCGAAAAAACTTCAAACAAACTGGCTTCAAAAATTGTCGGAGAAATTATTGCTACACGATTATTAAAAGAAAATATTAAAGAAATAATATTTGACAGAGGAAAAAAATCTTATCACGGGAGAATAAAAGAACTAGCCGAAGGTGCTAGGTTAGTTGGGTTAAATTTTTAGTAATTATAAGTTTTAAATATAAATTTATTAAGTATTTTAGCACATTTATGACCACTCCAAATAGAAAAATTCGTTGGGAACAAAGGGTAGTAAAAATTTCTCGAGTTTCAAAAGTAGTAAAAGGTGGAAAAAAAATAAGTTTCCGGGCAACTGTTGTTGTTGGTGATATGGAAGAAAGAGTCGGGGTAGGTGTAGGGAAAGCGGAAGAAGTGAGTACTGCTATAAAAAAAGCAGAAACTGATGCCAAAAAAAATGTACTAACAATTCCTATTGCTGAAGGTAAAACAATCCCTCATGCTATGGTTGGTATAGCAGGTGGTTCTAAAGTTTTTATTAGACCTGCAGTTCCAGGGACAGGTGTTATTGCTGGGGGCTCGGTACGTATTGTTTTAGAACTTGCGGGTATTAAAAACATTTTATCAAAACAACTTGGTTCTAATAATCCTTTAAATAACGCTAGGGCTACTATCGTTGCTTTACAAAGTTTAAATACAATTGAGAAAGTGATGCAAAAACGACAAATATCCTTAGAACAAGTGTTAGGAAAATAAGGATAAATATTTGTTAATATAAGAAAAATATCTATTTATTTAAATTTTCCCATGAATTTACAATTACGAAGTAACAATACTCTTTCTTTTCGACAACGTTTCTTTTTAACAATTGGCTTACTTACATTAGTTAGGATAGGTAGTTTTATACCGCTTCCATATATAGATATTAAAACATTTTCTCCTTTATTAGAATCAAATACTTCAACAACTGCAGTTGCTTCGATTTTGAATAGTTTTTCTGGAGGTGAAAACGCTTCTTTTAGTATATTAAGTCTTGGAATTCTACCTAATATAAATGCCTCTATTATAATTCAACTTTTAACTACTATTAACCCAACTCTTTTAAAATTACAAAAAGAAGAAGGTGAATATGGTCGACGTAAACTTACAGATTATACCAGATATTTAACTTTTTTTTGTGCCATTATTGAAAGTATTGTCACAACTTATAGTTTTCGACCATTAATATTTAATTGGAATATTTTGGTATTAATTCAAATAAGTCTGACCTTAATAGCAGGATCAATGATTATTTTATGGTTTAGCGAATTGATTACAAAAGATGGTATAGGTAATGGATCCTCTATATTAATTTGTTTTAATATTGTTTCAAATTTCCCTGACCAACTTAGAGCTATGATTTTAGCTTTATCAAACCAAAATATTATAATTAGTTTTTTTATTAGTGGAATATTTCTATTAACAACAGTTGGATGTATTTATATAAATGAGGCAATGGTAAAAATACCATTAGTTTCTGCAAGTCAATTATTACGTAATGTAAATAAATTTTCATTATGGAATAATAGTAATTTACCTCTTCGTGTTAACCAAGCAGGGGTAATGCCTTTAGTTTTTACTTCTTCGGTAATGGTTATTCTCTCTTCTCTTACTAATTTAATCTATGGACAACTGATTAATATCGAATTGTTTTCTTTTTTAAATTCTCTTTCGACAAATTTAACCTTGGGAATTGGAAAAATTTTGTATTGGTCTACCTATGGTATATTAGTCTTTTTTTTTACATCATTTTATTCAACTATACTTTTAGACCCAAAAGATATGACTGAACAATTTCGTAAAAATTCTGTTACAATAAAAGGAATCAATCCAGGTAAATCAACACAAAGTTACTTATCAATAACTATTAAAAGATTAACAATTTTAAATGCTGTATTTCTTATTGGTGTTCTTATTCTACTGAATGGCTTAGAATATTTATTGCCAGTAAATAATTTAAATTTACGTGGGTTTGGGTTAACTTCTCAACTTATTTTAGTTAATGTTTTAGTAGATACTTTTAGAAAAGTTCGTAATTTATTAAACGCTGAAACTATGTTTTAACTCTTTGAAGGAACGAAGTAATTTAAAATCAGTTAAAATAAAAAACTATATAATTTATAAAAAATATGAAAGTTAGACCTTCAGTAAAAAAAATGTGTGAAAAATGTAGAATTATACGTCGCCATGGTCGAGTTCAAGTAATTTGTACTAATCTAAAACATAAGCAACGACAAGGTTAAATTAAAAAAGAAAATGGAGATAAAATATGGTTCGATTTCTTGGAATAGATTTGGCAAACAATAAAAAAATTAAGTATGCTTTAACTGGGATCTACGGTATTGGTTTATCTAGGGCGCAAGAAATTTTAGACACAGCAGGATTAAAAGATGCTGATGAAACAGGTGTAAGAACAAAAGATTTATCTGACGAAGATATTAGTAATCTAAGGAAGGTTTTAGAAAAAAATTACCAACTTGAAGCTGACCTATTCCGTTTAACAAATTTAAATATAAAACGATTAATGGAAAATGGTTCAATTAAAGGTCGTCGACACCGTGCAGGATTACCTGTTCGAGGGCAAAGAACAAGAACTAACGCTAGAACTAGAAGAGGAGGAAAAAAAACGGTAGCAGGAAAAAACAAGTAAATCATATTTAGAAAATTTAACTACAGGTTGGAGAATGTAAGAAATGAAAAAAAAAATGAAGCGCACTATTGTTACTGGAACTATGCATGTACACGCTACTTTTAATAATACAATTGTAACAGTAAGTGATTTAAATGGAAACACACTATCATGGGCTTCATCGGGGACTGTTGATTTTAAAGGATCTCGAAAAGGCACCCCATTTGCTTCGCAAAAAGCTGCTGAAAAAGCTGCATTAATAGCTAAAGAAGCATATGGGCTTAAAAGATTAGAAGTTGTTATCAAAGGTTCTGGACCAGGTAGAGAACCTGCTATTAGAGCAGTTTATCAAAAAGGAATAAGAATTGTTTCTATAAAAGATGTAACGTTTATACCTTATAATGGTTGTCGCCCTCCTAAACGTAGAAGAGTTTAGAATGAATTAAATTAAATTTTTTTGTAAAAATAATGAAATAGTTTAATTTTATTTTATAAAAGGAACTACAAATTATATATCTGTTCTAGTTCCATACGACTAAAATACATAGAGATTAATCGAAAGGAGATAAATAATGAAGATAAATAGTAAATGTAAGTGTGTAGACTTAGATTTATTAAATCGGAATGAATTTTATGGACATTTTGTTTTTACTTCATTAGAACAAAGTGAGGGAACTACAATTGGTAATATGTTAAGACGTGCGTTACTGTCAAATTTATATGGGTTTCGGATTACTGGGGTTCGAGTTGCCGGTGTAAATAATGAATTCACTCCTTTGGAGGGGATTCGTGAAGATCTTCTTGAAATCATATTAAATTTAAAAGAAATTATTATATATGATCAAAATAACACGGGTCAAGCTTGTTATGGATTATTGAAAGCACAGGGACCAGCTATAATAACTGCAGGAGTTTTTACTTTACCTAAGGGTATTAAAGTTTTAAACCCTAGTACTCATTTATTAACAATTTCTGATGACTCATTAATTGAATTAGCAATAAAAATAGAATACGGAAAATCTTATATTCTAGCTAAAAATCAAAAACTAGAAGGAGCTACAGATTTTATCCCAATCGATTCTAATTTTGCCCCAGTATTGAAGGTTAATTCTTATATTAAACCATTACCGCAAGATGTTGAAAATACAAATGAGGAACTTCATCTAGAAATTTTTACTAATGGTACTTTATTACCGCATCAAGCATTAATTCAAGCCCGAAATATGATAGGGTATATGTTATCAACAATTACTAATATGGAGTTTCCTTGTTTTGATTATAAGGAAATAGAAAAAGAAAAACCTATTAAAAAAGATAGGGGTTCTCTAAATGCACCACTAGAGATTGATAAAACAATAAAAAAAACGAACGTAAAGCTAAAGAAGGAAACAATCGAAGTTATAGGAACGGAAATAAAATCCGAAAAAGAAAAAATTGAAATTATAGAAAACATAGAAAACATAGAGAAAATTAATGTTAGTAAAAAAATCACGCCAGAAGAAAGATTATTAAAACGCGTAACTGATATGGAGAGTGGATCTTTAAAAGGCTTAGGTTTATCAAAACGAATAATTAAAGCTTTAAATAAGGTTAATATCAATTTTACTTGGGATTTAATGGAATACCCTTCTCCTAATTTAATAACTATAGAAGGGCTAGGTCCGAAATCAGTAGAAGAAATAAAGAATAAATTAACGCTTTTTTATGAGCCACCGACTGATTAATACTTTATACTATTAGAATTTTTCTCCTTATTCAACTTTATTATAGAATTTAATATTATTATGAAAGATACTTTTATTCCGTCGAAACGTGATTTAAAACAACAATGGTATATAATTGATGCAAAAGATAAATGTTTAGGTCGATTAGCTACAGAAGTTTCTAATTTATTAAGAGGTAAAAATAAAACTATTTTTACCCCTGCACAAGATGTTGGTGATTACATTATAATAGTAAATGCCAGTGAAATAAATGTAAGTGGTAAGAAACGAGTACAAAAATTATACTTTCGTCATTCTGGGCGACCTGGTGGAAAAACAGTTGAAAGTTTTGAAGAGTTACAAATTCGTATCCCAGAACGTATTCTTGAAAAAGCCATTAAAGGAATGCTACCAAAAAATCGTTTAGGTCGAAAACTATTTACAAAATTAAAAGTATACAAAGGTCAAGAGCATCCACATATGTCTCAAAAACCTCAAAAAATAGAATTATAATAATTAAAGTCTATGACAAGTAAAAATGAAACTAATCCCCATATTTATGGTATTGGTAGAAAAAAAGAATCTACAGCAATCGTTTATTTAGTACCTTTTACAGAATCAACTTCTCAAATAACATGTGAAGTCAATGGTCGTAAAGCAGAACAATACTTTCAGCAAAATTTTACTTACTTAAACCAAATAAGCTTACCTTTAAAAAAGGTTAAATTAGATAAAAAGTATAAAATTATTGCGAATGTGAAGGGTGGTGGTTTAACTGGGCAGGCTGATTCAATAAGATTAGGAATTGCAAGAGCTCTTTGTAAAGTTGATAAGCTTAATTTTAGACCTATGTTAAAATTTGAAGGTTTTTTAAAACGTGATGCACGAATTAAAGAACGTCGTAAATATGGCTTAAAAAAAGCCAGAAAAGCTTCTCAGTACTCAAAACGTTAATTCCAAAAAATATTTTACTATATATTTATTTTATACATTATTTCTATGCCTAAAAAGAATATACATCCAAAATGGTTTAATGATACAAAAGTTTATTATGATGGTCAATTAATCATGATTGTAGGTTCAACAAAACCTGAATTACATGTTGATATTTGGTCAGGTAACCATCCTTTTTATACAGGGTCACAAAGAATAATCGATACTGAAGGTCGTGTTGAAAGGTTCTTAAAAAAATACAAGATTGAAAATGTGGTTAGCTAAAACCTATAAATTAATTAAAACTTAAATATATGCCAACTATACAACAACTTATTCGAGTACGACGTAAAAAAATTCAACCCCGAACAAAATCACCTGCATTAAAAAGTTGTCCTCAACGTAGAGGGGTATGCACGAGGGTTCATACAATTACACCAAAAAAACCAAACTCAGCAATAAGAAAAGTAGCTCGAGTTAGGTTAACTTCTGGGTTTGAAGTTACAGCATATATACCAGGAATTGGTCATAATTTGCAAGAGCATTCTGTAGTTTTACTTCGTGGCGGAAGAGTAAAAGATTTACCAGGAGTACGTTATCATATTATTAGAGGAACTCTAGATACAATTGGGGTAAAAGATCGACGTCAGGGTCGTTCAAAATATGGTATGAAAAAACCAGTAAAATAAAATAAAAGGTTAATAAAATAAATTATGTCACGTCGTACAAATAAAAAAAGAAAATTTCCCATAGCTGATTCAGTTTATGATAGTTTTTTAGTAAGTTTAATGATATCAAAAATTTTGAAAAGTGGCAAAAAAACTGTAGCACAAAAAATAATTTATGAAGCATTTGATATTATAAAAGAGAGAACCAATAATCAACCATTAAAGATTTTTGAAAAAGCTGTAAAAAATGTAAGCCCTGCAGTTAAGATAAAATCTAAGCGTGTTGGAGGTTCTACTTATCAAGTGCCTATTGAAGTAAAAAAATTTCGAGGTATTAATTTAGGTTTATGCTGGATTATCCAATTTGCTAGAGCTCGCTCAGGAAAAACAATAGCAATCAAATTAGCAAATGAGATTATTGACGCTTCTAAAGGCTCGGGTAATGCAATCCGTAAAAAAGATGAAACTCATCGTATGGCAAGATCAAATAAGGCTTTTGCTCATTTCCGTTCTTAAGCATTTCTATTAATTAAATGTTATTTAATTAAACGCCAAAAGTAAAAAATATAAAATAACACAAGGACTATATATTATGGCTCGTGAAAAATATGACCGTACAAAACCACATATAAATATTGGAACAATTGGACATGTAGATCATGGCAAAACTACATTAACTGCTGCAATTACCGCTGTTTTATCCCTTAAAGATGACACTACTAATGCAAAAAAATATGAAGATATTGATGCAGCACCTGAGGAACGTGCACGTGGAATTACGATAAACACTGCACATGTAGAATATGAAACAGAAAGTCGTCATTATGCCCATGTAGATTGTCCAGGACACGCAGATTATGTTAAAAATATGATTACTGGTGCGGCACAAATGGATGGTGCAATTTTAGTTGTTTCAGCAGCTGATGGCCCGATGCCTCAAACACGTGAACATATTTTACTATCTAAACAAGTGGGTGTACCGCATATCGTAGTATTTTTAAATAAAGAAGACCAGGTAGATGATCTTGAATTAGTAGAATTAGTGGAATTAGAAGTTCGAGAACTATTATCTAATTACGATTTCCCTGGTGATGATATACCAATACTTACTGGTTCTGCTTTACAAGCTCTTGATGCCATTAATAATGAGCCTACTCTACAAAAAGGTGATAATAAATGGGTTGATAAAATTTATAGTTTAATGGATTCAGTTGATAGCTATATCCCAACACCGATTCGGGATGTTGATAAACCATTCTTAATGGCGATTGAAGATGTTTTTTCAATTACTGGCCGAGGAACAGTTGCTACTGGTAAAATTGACCGTGGAATTGTAAAAGTAGGTGAAACAGTGGATCTAGTTGGTTTAGGTGATACTAAATCAACAACAGTAACTGGGGTTGAAATGTTCCAAAAAACTTTAGATGAAGGTGTAGCAGGAGATAATGTAGGTATTTTATTACGTGGGTTACAAAAAGATGATATAGAACGTGGAATGGTTTTATCAAAACCTGGAACAATCACACCCCATAATACTTTTGAATCTGAACTTTATATTTTAACGAAAGAAGAAGGTGGTCGCCATACTCCGTTTTTCCCAGGGTATAGACCTCAATTCTATGTAAGAACAACAGATGTTACAGGTGAAATTTTAAGTTTTATTACTGATGAAGGTGAAAAAACATTAATGGTTATGCCAGGTGATCGTGTTAAAATGACAGCAAAACTAATTTCTTTAATTGCAATTGAAGAAGGAATGCGATTTGCTATTCGTGAAGGTGGTCGAACTATTGGTGCTGGTGTTGTTTCAAAAATTATTCAATAAGTTATATTTTTATGTCAAAAGAAAAAATACGAATTATTTTACAGTCTTTTAATCATTTAGTTTTAAATCAATGCTGCAAAAAAATATTGGACGCTTTAGCGAACGAAAAATCGATTTTAAGTGTAGCGGGCCCTATATCATTCCCTACAAAAAAAAGGTCATATTGTGTTTTAAGATCTCCACATGTAAATAAAGACTCTCGAGAACAGTTTGAAATCCGTCGATATAAAAAAATTATTGATATCCAATCGGATTCGAAAGAAATCGTTAATATTCTATTACTATTAGATCTTTCACCCGGTGTATCGACTGAATTATATGGTTATAAATAGTATTATTATTTCTGTTCCAGTTTTAAATTTAAAACTGGAACAGAAATAATAATACTATGCTGCTATTAACTCTTCCTGTTTAAAATTCGATGTATTTGTACCACTATAATTGACTTTTACAAATCTTACTAGAACAGGATAATTTGAAGCACTTTTTTCTACTGTTATAACAGTTCCAACGTCATTATACCAATATGATTCTTTTCTTAAAATACGTACTTTTGCTCCTTTTTCTACCATAGTATTCTAGTTGTTTAGAAATAATTTAATTAATAGTTATAAATGAAATTATATTTTGTTTTTTAATAAGTTTACATAAAATTTTTATTTAGTTGTTTTTTTATATGGTATGTGTTAATAATAGTATATTATTAACGTGTGCTAAGGAGAGACATTTATGAAAAATGAAACCCCAAAGATTTTCTATATACTTTTAATTGGGTTAGCAGTTATTTCAGGTTTTGTTTATTTTAAGTGGGACAATTTTTTAGACTTAGGTAGTAATTTAATTAATTATAAAGAGAGTCATCCAAGCGAAATGATTTCTTTTGATAAATTTTTAAGTTATTTAGAAAATGGCGATATAAAAAAAGTAGATCTATATGAAAATGCTGAAATTGTAGTATTTGATGCTTTTGGTTCTTTAGGTGATAAATTACAGCATATCGGTGTAAAAGTACCTATACGTAATTCATCTTTAATTTTAAAATTAAGAGAATATCAAATAGACTTTACAGCTCACCCAGCTGTAACTTTTGAATCAGCATGGTCTATTCTAAGTGCGCTTCTAGTTCCGGTTTTACTTTTAGTTGTTTTCCAACTATTTTTTTCTGAAGGTAGTAATTATGACTTCTTTGGGAACTTACGTAAAGCTCGTGCAAAAATTCAATTAGATGCGAATACTGGTGTTTCCTTTAGTGATGTTGCTGGTATTGATGAAGCTAAACAAGAATTCGAAGAATTTGTTTCCTTTCTTAAAATGCCACAATTATTTACAGCCGTTGGTGCTAACCCTCCGAAAGGAGTAATCATAGTTGGACCTCCTGGGACAGGGAAAACTTTATTAGCAAAAGCAATTGCTGGAGAGGCAGGTGTGCCATTTATTAGTATTTCTGGTTCCGAATTTGTTGAAATGTTCGTTGGGATAGGTGCTTCCCGCGTTCGTGATTTATTTGAAACCGCAGAGCGAAATTCTCCATGTATTTTATTTATTGATGAAATTGATGCAATTGGTAGACAAAGGGGAACAGGTGTTGGAGGAACTAATGATGAGAGAGAACAAACATTAAACCAAATTTTAACGGAAATGGATGGGTTTAAACCTACAAGTGGTATAATTGTTATTGCAGCTACAAACAGAGCTGATGTTTTAGATTCCGCTTTATTACGTCCCGGTCGTTTTGATCGACAAATAACAGTTAATTTACCAGATATCTATGGCCGTATAGAAATTTTGAAAGTTCATAGTCGCAATAAAAACATAGACTCTAAAACATCCCTTAAATTTATTGCACAAAGAACTGCTGGGTTTTCAGGGGCAGATTTAGCTAATATACTTAATGAAGCTGCGATTTTAACAGCTCGTGCTAACCTAGAAACAATATCAATTAAACAAATATATACAGCTATTGAAAGAATTATCGCTGGTCTAGAGGGAGTTCTTTTAAATGATTCTAGAAATAAAAGGTTAGTTGCTTATCATGAAGTTGGACACGCGTTAGCTGGGACCTTATTAAAAAATCATGATGATGTTCAAAAAGTAACCTTAATTCCTCGTGGGCGTGCTCAAGGATTAACTTGGTTTACACCGGATGAGCAACCTCTTTTAACGCGAGGCCAATTATCTTCTAGATTAATAGGTACCCTTGGTGGAAGAGCAGCAGAAAAAGTTATTTTTGGTAAAATGGAAATAACGAGTGGTGCTAGTAATGACTTTTTTAAAGTAAATTCTTTAGCTAGACAAATGGTTACAAGATTTGGTATGTCTAGTTTAACGCCAATGGCTATGGATCTACCCCAACCTTCAATCTTCTTTGGTCGACGCTTACAAACAAGACCTGATTGTTTCCTTGATGTTGCAGACCAGATTGATATGCAAATTATTGAAATTGTTGAAGACGGGTTTGATAAAGCTTGTACTATATTAGAAAGAAACCGTTTATTATTAGATCAATTGGCGACATTATTAACACAAATTGAGACAATTGACGGGAAAGATTTCGAAAAATTTGTAAGTAGTTATACTGGTTTACCTAAAAAAACTAAATTGCAACCATTAACGTAAACCGTATAGGTAATTTTTACCCTATTTAATTACACTTTATTTAAAATAAAGTGTAATTAAATAGGGTAAAAATTACCTATACGGTTTACGTTAATTACCTAAACTTTGCCAATCTACATCAACATCATTTAAAATTAATGATGAATTATATATTTGTAAAATAATTAATAAAAAAACTAAAAATAATAGCATAGCTATACCCATAAGTAATGTTGTAGCCCAACCTGGCGCTACTTTACCATATTCAGAATTTAAAGGTCTTAAAATATCACCTAATTTTGTTTTGAAAGCCATAATGTAATAAAGTTTAAGTTAATTAATAACAATTTCTTGTCAGTATAATAATTTAATAATTATAAATAAAGTAAAAACTATGGAAACATCTACAATTTTAATAATTTTTGTATCGAGTTTATTAATAGGAATAACTGCTTATTCAACTTATACGGCGTTTGGGCCGGGGTCAAAATTTTTGAGAGATCCTTTTGAGGAACATGAAGATTAATATTTAAAGAATAATTATATATGGTTTATCTTTTCTATCTATCTATAGAAAATTAAAATTCTATTAGAAGGAAAGATAAACTATATATAATTATTCTTTAAGTATTTTAGGTGGATCACGGAAGAAAACAGCAAAAAAGAGAACCATTAGTGTTCCGATCAATAAAGTTGAATACACTAATGCTGGTTGTGAAAGTTGTGAAAAGTCTATGCCCATATTTTTTCCTTTTAATTAATTAAAAAAATAAATTATACTACACCTTGTTTACGAGTTGTTTCATCACCTAATTTTTGGAATGCACCAAATTCTACTTGTTCAGTAACTTCTGAACCAATACCAGTAAACACATCACGGAATATAGTACGTGAACCATGCCATAAATGACCTAAGAAGAATAGTAATGCTAAATTTAAATGACCAAAAGTATACCACCCACGTGGACTACTTCTGAATACTCCATCAGATTCTAAACTTGTTCTATCAAACTCAAAAACTTCACCAAGTTGAGCTTTACGAGCAAACTTTTTCACTGTTGGTGCATCTTTAAATGATTGCCCATTTAATTTACCACCATAGAAACTAACATTAACACCAACTTGTTCTATACTATATTTAGATTCAGCACGTCTGAATGGTATATCTGCACGAATAATTCCATCCTTATCAATTAAAATTACAGGGAAAGTTTCAAAGAAAGCAGGCATACGACGTACAGCTAATTCTCGACCTTCACGATCTCTAAAAATTGGGTGTCCTAACCAAGCTTCTGCGATTCCATCACCTTTGTTCATCGGACCAGATCTAAATAAACCACCTTTCGCTGGATTATTACCAATATAGTCATAGAAAGCTAATTTATCAGGAAGACTTGACCAAGCCTCACTTTCAGATAAACCTTCATTTAATGAAACTTCAACACGACGTTCAATTTCTTGCTGGAAATATCCACTATCCCATTGATATCTTGTTGGTCCAAATAATTCAATTGGAGTTGTTGCAGAGCCATACCACATAGTTCCTGAAGTAATAAAAGCTGCAAAAAAGACAGCTGCAATACTACTAGATAATACTGTTTCAATATTACCCATTCGTAATGCGCGGTATAAACGTTGAGGAGGTCGTAAAGTTAAATGAAAACCACCTGCTAAGACTCCAAAGCTTCCTGCCGCCATATGATGTGAGGCAATTCCACCAGGATTGAAAGGATTAAAACCTGAAGCTCCCCAGGAAGGTGCTACTGGTTGAACTTGGCCTGTTAATCCATAAGCATCGGAAACCCAAATACCAGGACCAAAAAATCCAGTTACATGGAATGCACCAAAACCAAAACATAATAAACCAGATAAGAATAAATGTATACCAAAGATTTTTGGTAAATCTAAAGAAGGCTCACCTGTTCTTGGATCACGGAATAATTCAAGATCCCAATAAACCCAATGCCAAACAGCAGCTAAGAAACATAAACCTGATAATATAATATGAGTATAGGCTACTCCTTCGTAACACCATAAACTTACAATTGGTTCAGATCTCTCTCCGGCAATATCCCATCCAGTCCATGAGTCGGAAACACCTAATCTAGTCATAAAAGGCATAACAAACATGCCTTGACGCCACATTGGGTTTAAAATAGGATCTGAGAAATCAAATATAGATAATTCATATAATGCCATTGAACCAGCCCATCCTGCAACTAATCCTGTATGCATTAAATGAACTGCAATTAATCGGCCTGGGTCGTTAAGAACTACAGTATGAACACGGTACCATGGTAATGCCATTTGTTATAAGCTCCTATTAAGTGAACATGTTTTTGACTTTCTTACTATGCAATTTATATATAAGGATGATAACTTTGACAAATTCTCTAACTACCTGTAATATATACTACGTTATTATTTAGATTAAAATAAATTTTGCTTGTAATATTTATTATTTTTAAACCAAATTTAATTGTATGTTTAAAATACACGTTGTAAACGAAGGCCTAGAAATTGATACAATAATTGATTGTCCTGACGACCAAACTATTTTAGAAGCAGCTGAAGAGCAAGACTTAAATCTTCCATATTCTTGCCGTGCTGGTGCTTGTTCATCATGTACAGGTAAAATATTAAAGGGGGAAGTGGATCAAACAGAGCAAGCTTTTTTAGAAGAGGATCAGCTTGAAAAAGGCTTTATATTAACTTGTGTAGCTTACCCTCAAACAGATTGTGAAATTGAGTGTCATGCAGAAGAAGGACTATTCTAAAAAATTGAAAAGCATTTATTAAAATAATTGTTTAATTACTCCTTTAGTAAATATAAAGATCAATGATGTTTTTCTCAATAAGGTAGATAAATCAAGTCTAATATTAGACTTGATTTATCTACCTTATTGAGAAAAACATCATTGATCTTTATATTTACTAAAGGAGTAATTAAACAATTATTTCAGGGTTACAACTGCACCAGCATCTTCAAGTGTTTTTTTAGTTTCTTCTGCAGCCGCTTTTGTTAGTCCTTCTTGTATAACTTTTGGTGTACTCTCAACTAATTCTTTAGCTTCTTTTAGTCCTAGTTCTGTTACAGAGCGAACTACCTTTAAGATAGGTATCTTTTTGTCTTTAGGTACTTCATCTAAACTTACATCAAATTCTGTTTTTTCTTCCCCTGCTTCACCATCGTCCGAAGTTGAGCCACCTGAGTTCATCATCATAACTCCTCCGCCAGCAGATGCATTAACATCAAACGTTTCCTCTATAGCTTTAACTAATTCTGACGCTTCTAATAAAGTTAATGTTTTTAGTTCATCGATTAAAGTCGAAATTTTTTCAGTCATATTTTTATTTTATATTTTTTAATTCGTTTGTCAAAAGATAATTAGTTTCATTGATTTAAAGTTTTAAGGCAGAAATATCAATTTCGATCGAAGGTCCCATCGTACTACAAATATGAAAAGTTTTAAAATAACGTCCCTTTACTCCAGGAGGTTTATTATTTTCAATTGAAGTATAGACAGCAACTAGGTTTTCTAATAAATCAGAATCAGCAAAATTACTTTTCCCGATCAATAAATGAACAATACCTGTTTTATCGGCTCTATATTCTAATTTACCCTTTTTAAATTCTTCTAAAGTTAATTTTATATCAGTTGTTACCGTACCAGCTTTTGGTGATGGCATTAAACCTTTTGGACCTAAGATTCTACCTAACTTAGCTAGTTTTGGCATCATGTCAGGTGTAGCAATTAGTATATCGAAATTTATATCACCTTTAGTAATTATTTCTATTAAGTCATCAGAACCAATTATATCGGCTAATTCTTTATACTCTGGTGTAATACTTTCTAAAGGCATTAATACTGCGATACGTTTTGTTTTCCCAGTTCCTTTAGGTAAAATTAGGGTACTTCGTAATTGTTGGTCACTATATTTGGGATCAATTGATAAAGAAATATGTGCTTCAACTGATTCTATAAATTTGGCATTTGCAGTTTCTTTTAAAATACGAATTGCATCATTTTGACTATATAAGCGTTTTTGTATTTTTTGTCTGTTCTCTATCGTTCGCTTATTTAATTTCCTCATTCTTTTTTTGGACCCGTTATTTAAAATTTTTTAAATATAAATATTAATCAGTTATTGTGATTCCCATATTTTTTGCAGTCCCTGCAATAATTTTAACAGCACTATCTAAACTTTTTGTATTTAAATCTGGTAATTTAATTTCGGCTATTTTTCTTATTTCACCTGATGTGATTGATCCTACTATTTGCCTATTTGGCTCGGACGCACCTTTTTTTATATTAGTAGCTTTAACTAGTAATACTGAAGCTGGTGGAGTTTTTAGTATAAATGTATAAGATCTATCTTCATATACTGATATTTCTACTGGAATAATTAAACCAATTTGATCAGCTGTTTTTGCATTATATTCTTTACAGAAAGCAGAAATATTAACCCCGTGTTGACTAAGAGCTGGCCCTACTGGAGGTGCCGGAACAGCTTTACCTGCAGATAAAGCAAGTTTTATTATGCTAGTTACTTTTTTTGCCATATATATATTTTTTTTTGAATTTAATCATTTTAAAATTAAAAATTTATTATAAAGTTTCTAGTTTTTAATTTTTATTAGAGTCGAACTTCTTTTATTAGTTTTTATATGATACGCGCCCTGAAGGATTTGAACCCTCGACACTAGGTTTTGGAGACCTATGTTCTACCAACTGAACTAAGGACGCTCTAAAGACCAAACACAAAAGGATTAAAATATATGATAAACCAATTCTATCTTCTAAGTCAAATTAAATTTTAACTAATTAGTAGGTATAAAAAAATTTATTCTATATTTTTTTATTAATAGACGCTATAAAAGTTATAAACTTAAGTTTACAAAATTAGAATAAGCAATTAAATATTAAAAAATCTAAGGTATTTTGGGTCAAAGATTAATTTTGTGGATCCAATGGGACCATTTCTATGCTTCGCTATAATTAGTTCAATTAAATTTTTTTCTAAAGTATCTTTATTATAATACTCATCACGATATAGCATAATGACAACATCTGCATCTTGTTCAATAGAATTATGAATGATTAAGTGGTTAGTTAAATAGTTTGAATAATTTGAAATACGTAAATCATAAACAGGGGCTAACTTGTGATATCTTATCCTAGTTACTTTATCCCATGTAATGGAATACTTGCTTAAATTATTTAAAGATTTAAATCCGAGCAATAATTTTACACTAATAAAATTATCTATGACTAATTGGTCAATTTTTTTCCAACCCTTATTCGTTAAGATTTTATGATTACTACTTATTAGTAAAGACCAACCTAGACTACTTTCTAATTTATATACCGGTTTTTTCCCAGTAAACTTAATATCGGAAATTTTTTGCTTAGAAATAGAATCACCTGTCCAACAAAAAATGGAATTATCTTTTACTTTTTTTATCTGTGGAGTAGCTTTCTTAACTGAAAAATTAATACAACCACTTTCTCTTAAATCTGCTAAGATTGGTCTTTTATTTACTCTACTTTCTACGTTTCTACTCAATTGAGATAAAACAATAATTGGAATATTTAAATCCCGGGCTAATTTTTTTAGAGCTCGCGTAATTTTAGAAAGTTCTTGGACTCTATTCGCATCTTCATTTATACCTTCTAGAAGTTGTAAATAATCAATGACTACCAAACTTATTTGGTTTGTGGATTCAAGATTAATTGTCTTTACTTTTAATTTTATTTCACCAACCGATAAATCTGGAGTATCGTCAATAAAAAGTCTTAGTTGTGATAACTCTTGAATCGTATTATTTATTTTAACCCATTCAGTTTCTTTAATCCTTGAGGCTCTTAATCTTGTGTTTGTTATGCCAACTTCAGAGGCTAGTAATCTATATAGCAATTGTTGGCGAGTCATCTCTAGACTAAAAAAAACTACTCCTGTTTTATGATTTTGGGCAATATTTTTTGCTAAATTAAAAGCAAAAGCAGTTTTACCCATTGAAGGACGTCCAGCAATGATAATAAGATCAGAATTTTGGAACCCTTGAGTTATTATATCAAACTCTAGAAATGCTGTTTTTAATCCAGGTAACCTTGTTACCCTTAAACCTTCTTCAATTTCCCTTAAAACTTGTTGTAATCCTTCTTGGACACTAATCATATGTTTTTTTGATTTAGTTTCAGAGATAAGAAAAAATTTGTGTTCAATTTTTGTAAAAATTGTTTCTAATGGTATTTCAGTCAAATAACCACTTTCAATTATTTCCTCCCCAAGTTCGATTAATGATCTTCTTAAGTATTTTTCATAAATTAATGCTATATACTCTTCTAAATTACTTAAGGTATGCATTTGATTTAAAAGGTTTATAATTACATGTGCTCCACCAATTTTTGTTAAAAAACCGTTATCCTGGACCCATGTAATTAAATTTATATAATCAATTGTTTTACCTTCTGCATAAAGTATTAATAGAGCTTTATAAATAATTTGATGAGTCTTTAAATAAAAAGCTTCAATGGGTAATTTTTCACTAATCAAGAGAATAGCTTCAGGTATTGTTAAGATACTTCCTAAGACTAGTTTTTCAGCTAATAAATTATAAGGGAGTATTGTTTCTAAGTCAGATAATTCTAAGTCCCTTTTCTCCACAATATTCTATTCTGGTAATATTTCGATATTAATTTTAGCGATAACATCTGTTGTTAAAATAACTTCAATAACATATTCCCCTAATTCTTTCATATCAGGTAGTTCCAATTGGTTTTTATTTAAATCTATAGTTAAATCTACGTTATCTAGTATTAAATCTAATATATGTTTTTTTGTAATTTTCCCATAAAAAATACCATTTTCAGAGATTTTTTTATTAATTGTAAATTTCCCGGAATTTTCTAATAATTCTTTATTAATAATACACTTTTTACTAAATTGTATTTGTTTTAATTCTGATTCTTTTTGTTGCAGTTCAAATTGGCTAATTAAACTAGGTGTAGCTATTTTACCAAGTTTTAAAGGAATTAGGTAATTTCTAATATACCCTGGTTTAACTTTAATAAGAGTACCTTGTTTACCTAATTTTTGAACATCTTTAGTTAAAATTATTTGAATTGTTTTTTTTCGCATAGGTTATTATATAATAATTTATTATTATCTTTTTTAGTAACAATTATTATTATTACTACTAGTATTGTTATTATTATTTTGAGTTAATACGATCATCTTATAGTTTAACTTCATAAAAAAGTCAAATTTTATATACTTCTTTTTCTCTTGGGTTGTTTTTTTTTTTTTAATCATATATAGTTCTTTATTATTTATAAATATTAGAATAATAGTAATAATTTAATTAGGAGCATTATGAAAGCTATAATACAATTTATTAAAGGGGTTGAAGAAACTACTATACCGACTATTAATATAACACGGTCAACAGATGGAACTACAGGTACAGCGACTTTTATTTTTGAAGATGCTAGTCTGTTTTATACAGTAGTTAATCCAGAAAGTGAAATCACAGGAATGTTTTTAATAGATAAGGAAGGGACATTAAGTACAAAAGATCTTAATGCTAAGTTTATTGAAGGGAAACCAAAAACACTTCAAGCACTTTATATTATGAAAAATGCTGAGGCATGGGATCGTTTTATGAGATTTATGGAAAGATATTCAGATGAGAATAATTTGACGTTTACTAGGGCTTAAACAAATTTATATCTTTGGCTAATTCAATCTTAAAATATAATTGAGCTAAGATTATAACATACATGTATCTATCTATTTTTTAATGACTATAAAATTTTATGTATATTTCTTTAAAATGGGTACAGGAGCTAATAGGACTACAAAATTTAACTTTAATTGATTTAGTCAATAGATTAACTCTTGCAGGTTTTGAAATTGAAAGTATAGATAAGAAAAAATATTTTAAAAGTAACGATCTTATTTTAGATATTAGTTTTACAGCAAATAGGGCCGATGTATCTAATATGAGAGGGTTAATAACTGAAATACTTGCTCTTTTTAATTCTAATTTATTTTTGCAAATACCTACCAATATAAAACCCTTAATTCTATTAAATTCGTATAAAAAAACATTAAATTCAACTCAAGGTTTTTATAGTAATAGTATTAATTATAGATCCTTGTTAAAAAGTAGAGATTTTGAATGTTTTAAACATTATAAAATATTAAGATGGGAATACTTTTTATGGGAACATTATTTACAAAAAAAATCTTTTAGTAAAGTTATAAAAAATTTAACAAGCGAAAATCTATTACATTCTGATAATTGCGTAACTTTATTCAATATGAAAAGTCAAAAACTAAGAATAAAAGAATCTCCTTATTGGATAAAAAAGCGATTATTATTAATGGGTTTTAAACCGGTTAATAATGTTATAGATACTATAAATTATTTACTATTAGAAACGGGACAAGTTTTTTTTGCTTATGACCTCGAGACCTTACAGCACCTTACAGGAACTTCAGAGATAGTTTTTGTTCCTAATTACGCCAAAGAAAAGTCTTTATTCCCGATAGAAGAATCAAAAACAATAGAATTAACTAACAATGTTTTAGTTTTAACTATTAATAATAAAATGATTTCAATAGTAGGTTTAATTCAAAATTATCTCACTCTTATAAACAGAGATACTTCCTATGTAATACTTCAATATGGTTTATATGATTCAAAAAAAATAAAAAAATCATCAAAGATTCTGGGTCTACGAACTGATTACTCAATAAAACTTGAGAAACAAACAGACTTAAATTTAATTGAACAAGCACATTTAAGGTTAATGCATATATTTTGGACCCAGAATATAAAGTTTGAAACTATGAGTAGTAATAAAAATATTTTCTTCAATTTTAAAAATAACTCTTCTTTACTTTCTAGATATGTAGAACAATCTGAAAAAAAAATAAGAATCGTTTATGAAAATATAAAAAGATTAACAGGACCTTATAATAAAAATACTGAGTTAAGTAATTTCCAAATCATAACAAATTTAAAATTACTTAATTTTAAAGTTCGTTTTGAAACAGGTCGAAATTGTTATCTATTTATTCCTTTAACCAGAAGAATTGATATTGAGAGAGAAGTAGATGTTATAGAAGAAGTTGTAAGAACTATTGGGTTTAATAAGTTTGAGCCTTTAAAGCTAAGAAATCAAAAAATAGGTTCTTTGACCAAAATTGAAAAACTTAAAAGACAATTAAGGAACTATTTTATAAATTTAGGCTTTAACGAAAGTATTCATTCTATAATGATGAAAAAAAATTCTGAAAATGAAATAAGATTAAAAAACCCACTGTTTAATGAATCTTCTGCTTTAAGGTTAAGCTTATTAGATGGTTTGATAGAAAAAATCCAATTTAACCAAAAAAATATTGGGAAAAGCTTTGAGGCTTTTGAATTTGGTAGAGTTTATAAACATTTAGCAGATGGTGATAAAAAAGAAGTAGAAGTTATTAGTGGGGTTTTTGGAGGTAAAAATTTCCGTTCAAATTGGGGTAGCGAAAATTCAACTATAAATTGGTTCGAAGCCAAAGGCCTTCTTGAAAATTTTCTCGAAAAATTAAATATATCAGTCTCAATTTATTGGAATCCAGCAAAGAATTATGGAACAAAATTCCACCCTAATCTTACCACTGAGTTATTTATAGGGAACCAAAAGTTAGGTGTTTTCGGTCAAATAAACCCAACTTTAGCTTTGAAGAATAATATAAGTAGAAAGATTTACTTATTTGAAATGGATATAGAAGTATTAAATCGTTTTTCACAGTACAAAACTTTGATTAATTATTTGCCATATTCTTCATACCCTATTTCTAATGTAGATTTAAGTTTTATAGTAAAGAAATCTTTATTTTCTCAAGAAATTGAAAAAATAATTTCTACATTTGGACAACCCTTACTAAAATCTGTAAGTTTATTCGATTATTACTCAAAGAAGCCTATAAAAAAAGGCTATTGTAGTTTAAGTTTTAAATTACAATTTCAATCTAAAATTCGAACCCTATCTAGTGATGAAGTAGCAGAAATTATTAATCCTATCATATGCTACTTAGAAAAACATTATGATATAAAATTCCAAGAATAAATTTTGTCCATATCGATTCTTATTATCAAACAAATAAAAAAATTATGCCTTTACTTACCATCACATCAAAATTTGATTTTAATAAATTTGGTCTAATTTTATCAAGGTATAGTTACCAAATAAAAAAAAACGATATATTAGCTGGTATTATAATAGGGGTAGAATCTAATTATGCTTTAGTTGATCTTGGATTAGAACAAATATGTTTTTTACCGTTAAAAGAAATTTCTATTTACCCTACAATGGATCCGCGTGAGTTATTAAATACTAATTTTGTTGGTGAATTTTTGATTCTTGATATTAATAATAATAGCCGAATAATTCTTTCTTTAAAACGTTTAGAATCCATTTACTTATGGAATCGTCTAAGACAAATTGATTTTACAAATATGACTATTTATGCCAAAATTGAAAAATCACTAGGAAAGGGGAAACTAGTGATTTTTAATGGTTTGAGGTTTTTTGTATTAAACTCAAACATTCCAAAATATTATCTAAGGACAAATAATAAAAATCTTTTTATGCCATTTAAATTTCTTGAAGTCAAAGATTATTTTCATATCGCCCATGTTAATTCAAGGTTAGCTATTTTTAGTAAAGTAAATAAAAATTTGTCCATCGGGAAAATCTATCTAGGTAATATTACCTGGATAAGAGATTTCGGGATTTTTATTAATGTTTTAGGAATAAAGTGTTTCTTACATATTTCTGAAATTTCCCAAAAGCAGAATAAAACACCAAACCTTGGATCGTTATACAAGCTTGGTGATCAGATATCCATAAAAATTATTTATAAGGATACAAAACGAGGGAGAATTTCGGTAACTTTAGAAAGGTAACTCGTTAACCACCTCCAACAATTGTAATAATTTCAATTTTATCTTTTTCTCTGAGATATTGAAAATTTTTGTTTAAATAATTATGAATTTTCCCATTATGCTGAATTATGACAAGCTCTTTCTGATAATTAAAGAATTCTAGAAGATCAAATACTTGTGAAGGTTGCGTCATATATACTTTGTATTCGTAACCGTTTAACGACACAAATAATAAAAAAAAATTTATTTTCATTTGTTTAATTTTGTTTAATTTTTCATTAATATATCTATACAGTATATTATAGTTATCAAGGTGGGTGTAGCCAAGTGGTTAAGGCAGTGGGTTGTGATTCCGCCATCCGCGGGTTCAAGTCCCGTCATTCACCCTCGGTATCTAGTTTTAAAAGAATAATTTTTATAAATTCAATCGTAAGTGTAAAATTACCATTTAAAGTGAAAAAATAAATGCTTGTGTAGCTCAATTGGTAGAGCAACTGATTTGTAATCAGTAGGTTGAAGGTTCAAGTCCTTTCACCAGCTAAAAATTCTTTACACTTTTTTAGATATCTGTGTCTCATTAGTAATATGTTAATTAATATAATATTAACGTAAGAATTTGGGTTCGTTCTTGTCGTAAATAGATAAATTTTGATTTTAAGTAAGAATTGTTTTGGCGAGACCTTCAATTTATTTTATTTAATGTAGTTTTTGGCCTATTACCTTGGTACTTAACAATATAAATATAATAATAATATCGCGTTAGTCCAAAATTTTATTAACAAATATATGCAGTCAAGATAACTATGTTGTATAATGTTTATTGAGGAAGGAAGATTAAGGGCAGTTAGCTCAGTGGTAGAGCGTCTGCCTTACAAGCAGGGGGTCACTGGTTCAAGTCCAGTACTGCCCAATTATTACTTACATTAATCGACTCATAGTCTAATATATAAATACTGAAACCTTCTAAATTTCTAATGTGGGTTCAATCCTTTTTGAGCCTGCTCAGTTAATTTAAGTTAATACTTATAGTTTAGAATTAGAATAGGAATCTTGACGCTCTTTAAAAGATTTAGTATCTTTAGTATATGTAAATATACCCTAAATCTTTTAGCTTATTAAATACGTTTCAAAAAATAGAATAAAATGTCTCACTACACATCTATTAAAACGAAATATACAAATTCCAATGTCTTAAAGAAAGTTATAAATAAACTTGGATACCCTTATATAGAACATAATAATAATAAGAATATTGAGGTTCCTGTAATTTTTTCAAAAAATTTAAAATCTAGTATTTATGAAAATTCTTATCAAAATTATTTAGCTTTTAAATCTAATAATTTATCTTATGATATAATTACAGATTCTCAATCTTGGACACAAAAAGAAATAATTAGTACCTTCTTAAAAAAACTTGAATTAAACTATGGTTACTCTGAAACAATACATCAAGCCCTTGATTTAGGTTTTGTTAGATCAAAAGTTCTTAAAACAAATAATAAAAATAATAGGTTTGTTTTTCAAAGATGTGTTGAAGTTAAACGCTAAATAATTATTAATTCAAGAAAACCTTTGAATAGTTATATCGATTAATTAAAAAGGTTCAGTGATATTGCTTAACTACTAATCTACTAATCGATATACTAAAATTTCAATTTTAGGTGGTTAAATTAAATAAAAAAATTGACTTTTTTTAACCTCATAATATAAATTTGATAGTAATTTCAAATTACTAGTTCTTCTTAACCAATATAAATTCTATAAACGTTTTTTAAGTTTAAAAAAAGTTATAATAAATAATCTTATCTATATTTAATTTTTGGAGCGATAAATATGAATGAAACAAATGCTACGTTGCAACAACTTGTAAATCAACCATATAAATATGGGTTTTCTACTGATATTGAAACTGAAACGCTTCCACCAGGTTTAAATGAAAATATAATAAGAAATATTATTAAAAAAAATAATGAACCTGATTATATGTTCCATTTTCGAACAGGAGCATTAAAAAAATGGCGAAAAATGAAAAGTCCAGATTGGGCTAAATTAGATTTTTTAGAAATGGATTACCAAAAAATCGTTTATTATTCTGCACCAAAAACAAAAAAGACTCTAGCTAATTTAGATGAAGTTGACCCAGAAATAAGGGATACTTTTGATAAATTAGGAATATCATTAACCGAACAAAAACGTTTATCAAATGTTGCAGTAGACGCAGTTTTTGATAGTATCTCAATTGCAACGACATTTAAAGAAGAATTAGAAAAATATGGGGTTATTTTCTGTCCTATCTCAGAAGCTATTAAAATTTATCCTCATTTAGTAAAACAGTTTTTAGGTACCGTAGTACCTTCTGGAGATAATTTTTTTGCTGCATTAAATTCAGCTGCATTTACAGATGGGTCATTTTGTTATATTCCAAAAAATTTAAAATGCCCTTTAGAATTATCAACATATTTCCGTATTAATAATAAAGAAGCAGGGCAATTTGAACGTACTCTAATCGTAGCAGAAGAAGGAAGTTACGTTAGTTATCTTGAAGGATGTACAGCTCCACAATATGATACTAATCAATTACATGCAGCTATTGTAGAGTTAATTGCATTAAAAAATGCAGAAATAAAATACTCAACGGTACAAAATTGGTATGCAGGTGATAAAAATGGAATCGGTGGAATTTATAATTTTGTAACCAAACGTGGTTTATGTATAGGAGAAAATTCGAAAATATCCTGGACACAAGTTGAAACAGGATCTGCTATTACTTGGAAATACCCTAGTTGTGTTTTAATTGGGAATAAATCTCAAGGAGAGTTCTATTCAGTAGCTTTAACAACTAATATGCAGCAAGCGGATACAGGCACTAAAATGATCCATGTTGGTTCTAATACGAAAAGTCAAATAATTTCGAAAGGAATATCCGGCGGTTTTTCAAAAAATAGTTATCGTGGGTTAGTTAAAATCGGGACAAAAGCTTTAAATAGTAGAAATTTTTCTCAATGTGATTCACTTTTATTTGGTGCTGATGCTCAAGCAAATACTTTCCCTTACATACAAGTACAAAACTCAACTTCTAAAATAGAGCATGAAGCTTCTACTTCAAAAGTTGGCGAAGAACAGCTTTTTTATTTATTGCAGCGTGGTATTAATGCAGAAGATGCTGTTACATTAATACTAACTGGTTTTTGTAAAGTTGTTTTTGACGAGTTGCCTATTGAGTTTGCTTCAGAAGTTGAGCATTTATTACGTATAAAATTAGAAGGGAGCGTAGGATGAGCCAGAATAATAAAGTCCCACTTTTAGAAATTAAAAATTTACATGCAAATATTAATGATAATAAAATTTTAAAAGGCGTTAATTTATCTATTTTTGAGGGAGAAATACATGCTATAATGGGAACAAATGGTTCTGGAAAGAGTACTCTTTCAAAAGTAATTGCAGGTCACCCTTCTTATAAAGTCACAGAAGGAGAAATTTTATTCCAAGGACAAAATATTTGTGAATTAGACCCAGATTTACGTTCTCATTTAGGTTTATTTTTAGCATTCCAATATCCAGTAGAGATTGCGGGAGTAGATAATCAAGAATTTCTTCAAGCGATTTATAATGCAAAACAAGTCTCAATGAATTTACCAAAAGTAAACCCCTTATTTTTTTATGAATTGTTAAGAGAAAAATTAAAAATGGTTAAATTAGATGAAAGCTTTATTTCTAGAAATGTAAATGAAGGGTTTTCAGGAGGGGAGAAAAAACGAAATGAAATTTTACAATTTGCTTTATTAGACTCAAAATTAGGGATTCTTGATGAAACAGATTCAGGTCTAGATATTGATGCATTGAAATCTATCTCTGAAACAATTAATACATTAATGGAAAATAAAAGTAAAAGTGTTATTCTGATTACCCACTATAAAAGATTATTAGAATATATACGACCAGACTTTATTCATGTTATGCAAGATGGACAAATTATTAAAACAGGTGATGCCAGTCTAGCAAATTTGTTGGAAGAAAAAGGTTACGACTGGTTAAAGCCTATCATGAAATAAAAATATATTACTATTTAGATATTGTCAAAACACAATTATATATAGTAACAATTCTATTTTGGTATTGGTATTTAGTTAAATCATTTAAAATGAAAGATTTAACCAAATATCAAAAGATAAAATTACAGCCTAGCTTTTTAAAAGGTTTTCAGATAAATTTAAATAAAAAAGACTTAAATAATATAGTTCCAATTTAATATCCTTTAAAGCTATAATCATATAATCAATTAAGTAAATATAATGTATAATGAATAGTTAGTCACAATAGAGATAATTCCTCAGTAGCTCAGTGGTAGAGCAATCGGCTGTTAACCGATTGGTCGTAGGTTCAAATCCTACCTGGGGAGCTTTTTTAATTATTAGTTTATTAGGGTTTTCAATTTATTCCTTAGATTATACAAAGGTTATACAATATTTGGTTAAGAAGAAATATTATTTAGTTAGATAGGTATCTTATCCATTATAAGAACAACAACAAAAAGTTTTAAAAATTTTATAACCAAAATAAATTAGCTGATTAGGCAAGTCTGATATTAATCATTTTATTTAAAATTTTTATATTATCTACTTTATTATTCCTTGCAGTTAATACTTAGTAATTAACGTATGAGTATTGCAATTGGACAAACAGAGCGTAGTGGGTTATTTGACCTTGTAGATGACTGGTTAAAAAGAGATCGTTTTGTTTTTGTAGGTTGGTCAGGGTTACTTCTATTTCCTTGTGCTTATTTATCACTGGGAGGCTGGTTTACTGGAACAACTTTTGTTACTTCATGGTATACACATGGATTAGCAACTTCATATTTAGAAGGTTGTAATTTCTTAACGGCAGCAGTTTCAACACCATCTAATAGTATGGGACATTCCCTTTTACTTTTATGGGGACCAGAAGCTCAAGGTAATTTCACACGTTGGTTCCAAATTGGTGGTCTATGGGCTTTTATCGCGCTACATGGATCATTCGCACTAATTGGGTTTTGCTTACGTCAGTTTGAAATTGCTCGTTTAGTTGGGATTCGTCCTTATAACGCGATAGCTTTTTCGGGACCGATTTCAATTTTTGTTTCTGTTTTCTTATTATATCCATTAGGACAAGCGAGTTGGTTTTTTGCTCCAAGTTTTGGGGTAGCAGCGATATTCCGTTTTTTATTATTTTTACAAGGGTTCCATAACTGGACATTAAATCCATTCCATATGATGGGTGTAGCTGGTATCCTAGGTGGTGCATTATTATGTGCTATCCATGGTGCTACTGTAGAAAATACTCTATTTGAAGATGGAGATGCTGCGAATACTTTCCGTGCATTTACACCAACACAATCAGAAGAAACTTATTCTATGGTAACAGCAAACCGTTTTTGGTCACAAATTTTTGGAGTAGCTTTTTCAAACAAGCGTTGGTTACATTTCTTTATGCTTTTTGTACCTGTGACAGGTTTATGGACAAGCGCTATTGGGATTGTAGGACTTGCTCTTAATTTAAGAGCTTATGATTTTGTATCACAAGAGCTTCGTGCGGCTGAAGATCCAGAATTTGAAACATTCTATACTAAAAATATTTTATTAAACGAAGGTATCCGTGCTTGGATGGCTGCACAAGATCAGCCACATGAAAACTTTGTATTCCCTGAGGAGGTTCTACCACGTGGAAACGCCCTTTAATATTGTAGCAGGTAGAGACATTGAATCTACAGGTTTTGCTTGGTGGTCTGGTAATGCTCGTCTTATTAACGTATCTGGTAAATTATTAGGTGCACATGTAGCACATGCAGGTATCATGGTTTTTTGGACAGGTGCGATGACGTTATTTGAAGTTTCTCATTTCATCCCCGAAAAACCTTTATACGAACAAGGTTTTATTTTAATCCCTCATTTAGCAACTTTAGGTTGGGGTGTAGGTCCTGGTGGAGAAATTGTAAGTACTTACCCATACTTTGTGGTTGGAGTTGTACATTTAGTTTCTTCAGCTGTATTAGGTTTTGGTGGTATTTACCATTCATTAATTGGTCCAGATACATTAGAGGAATCATTCCCATTTTTCGGTTATGATTGGCGTGATAAAAATAAAATGACATCTATTTTAGGAATCCATTTAATCTTTCTTGGTTTAGGTGCTTTACTATTTGCTTTCCGAGCTATGCCAGGTAATCTATTTAGCTATGGATTATATGATACTTGGGCACCCGGTGGTGGAGATGTTAGATTTATTGATAATCCAACTATAAATCCTTTTATTATTTTTGGATATGTATTTAAATCACCATTTGGTGGTGATGGTTGGATTGCTTCAATTGATAATATGGAAGATCTTGTAGGTGGTCATATATGGGTAGGTGCGCTTTGTGTTATTGGTGGTGTATTCCATATCGTAACTAAGCCATTTGCATGGGCACGTAGAGCATTTGTTTGGTCTGGGGAAGCTTATTTATCTTATAGTTTAGCTGCTTTATCTATTATGGGTATAACTGCTTCTATTTTTGTATGGTATAACAATACTGCTTATCCAAGTGAATTCTTTGGTCCTACTGGTCCAGAAGCTTCTCAAGCACAAGCATTTACTTTCTTAGTGAGAGACCAACGACTAGGTGCAAATATTGCTTCTGCGCAGGGACCTACTGGTTTAGGAAAATATTTAATGAGATCACCTAGTGGTGAGATCATATTTGGTGGTGAAACAATGCGTTTCTGGGATTTACGTGCTCCATGGGTAGAACCTTTACGTGGTCCTAATGGTTTAGATATTAATAAAATCAGAAATGATATCCAACCTTGGCAAGAACGTCGAGCAGCAGAATATATGACTCATGCTCCATTAGGGTCTTTAAATTCTGTTGGTGGTGTAGCTACTGAAATAAATTCTGTAAACTATGTATCACCTCGTTCTTGGTTAACGACATCCCACTTTTTCTTAGGTTTCTTCTTATTAGTTGGTCATTGGTGGCATTCTGGTCGTTCAAGAGCTGCTGCTGCAGGTTTTGAAAAAGGTATAAACCGACAAACAGAGGCTGTACTTTCAATGCGTCCAATTGATTAGTTTAATTTTTCTAACAATAATTAAACTTACGGATAAGAAAATTTATTAAGTTTTCGCTATCCAACTTTAATTATTGTTAAACATTATAATTATAAATGTTAAAAGATTTTAGGCATTTTTATATTAATAAAAATGGGTAAAGTTTTTTAACAATAATTTTTATCTCATTTTCCTCATTAACATTAACATAACCTGTTGATGTAAGTGTACCTTCAATTATTAAATAATCTTTGGTTTTATAGTATTTTACAAAATCACCTTTATAATCACCCCAAAGTAAAAGTGTTAATTCATTTCTAGAATTTTTTTGTCTAAGAGATGGAAATTTTACTTTTATTTCCATAGATTGGCATTCTTTATAAATTAAAGGGACTGGCTTTTCAATAATTTTTACAACAAAAATAGCATGATTCATATTTTCTTTATTAAATAATAGACGTTTGATTTTTTTTGATTTGCCCAGCATTTAATTTTTCTAAAAGAGTAAGCATCATTTCAAAGTATTCTCGGAAATAAAAATCTAATTCTAATACTTCTTTTTTATTAATATCTAATGAATCATATGTATCTTGGATTGAAGATGTAAAACTTTGAGTATTATTTATTACTTCAATAAATGCTAAACGGTCACTAATTTTCAGACTCCACTCAAAAAACCCTGTTATTTGTCTAAAAAGTTTTAAAAGGAATACAGTAACTATTTGAGTTTTTGCCTTTTGCCCAGATAGTTTTTCACAAAGTTGAATAATTTCCTCTGATTTCCAAGCTTGAGAGCTTCCCGTAGCAAATATTTTATTCTCGGTTTCTTTAATGGATAAACTTTTTATACAAAAAAATGCAGCATCTTGAGTATCTATATAAGCAATTGTTGGTGATTCTAATGTAACTAAAATAGATTTTTGCTCTAAAATAGGTATTGCATATTGATAAATAAGTCCTTGAAAAAAGCCAGCATATTTAAAAATAGTAAATGGTATGGTTGAACTTTTTATAAACTTTTCTATCCTATATTTCATTTGCATTAAAGTTATATAAGGATACTTCTCCGAATTCAAAATTGATAAAAATATAAAACGTTTTAGGTGAGCATATTTTGATAATTCGATTACGATTAATTTACCATACCAGTCTACATGTATTAATTCAGTATTATCCTCAGGTTTTGTAGTCGAGGCATCAATTATAGCTGTTACACCTTGAAAGGAAAGGGGTAAAGTTTCTGGGATGGTTAAGTCACCATAAACTAATTCAGCTCCCCATTCTTTTAAAAAATTCGCGGCTCTTTTATTACGAACAATACAACGAACTTGAAAACCATTTTCTAAAGCTTTCCTAACAATTTGTCGACCTAAAGTTCCGGTTCCTCCAAGAATAAGTAGTGTCATAAATAAGTTATTTTTTTGTAAATTTTTAAGACTTGTGCCAGATATTAGATAGAGTTATAGTATAATACTATATTATTCTCTATACAGATAATATATAGTAAAATAGAAAAAATCGATACTCTTTTGTTATACTTTACTCTAGAACCATTTATAGAAATATCAATTTTTATTATACATTATAAGCTATATGCTAGAGTAAAACAAATTGGTTCTTTAACACAATTAGATTAGAGAATTAATTTGTTTTATAAATCTTATTTTTGCTAAACTAAATGTGTACTTTTTTAATCATCCTGGTTTCATAATAGAATTTTTATTAAGAAGAGTGTCAATAAAATAAATAAATAAAAGGACTAATAAATGGTTTTTTGGGATAATTTATTACGTTATCCAAGATTTTTTATATCTTCAATACTGGGATTAATTTTAATATTATTAACACCTATTATTGAACAATTGAAAAAGTTTAATGATAAGAAAATAATAATTTTTTTTTTAATAAGTATTTTAATTACTTTATTTTCCATTTTAAAAGAAATGTTGAGTATAGAGTAAATTAATTTATTACACTTATTTTATTAATATATTTAAAAATAATTAATTTATGACAACTCAAAAATTTTTTAACTTAATGCCCTACTATGGGGAAAATCCTGAACTAGAATTAAAATCAAAAGAACTAGAACCAACAGAAAAAGGAGAACAACAAATATATTATTTTTCAAAAAGTCCTTTCCGCAATACCCAAATGAAATATTCTAAGAAGAATTATTTTAAAAGACGTAGTTCACGACGCGGAGAATTGGATCCCAATCAAAGATTTAAGTCGTCTGAACTTGGGTTACAACAGACACCTAAAAAAGGTTATTCTAACCAAAATTCAAGTATTATCGAAAAGACAAATAGAAAAAAAATTGATCTTTTTAAAGATATTAAAGAAATTGAAGAGAAAAGTTTATATATTCACACTGGAGCATTTGCTCTTTTTGATACATTAGTCCGTAGTGAAATCCATTCAGTTTTTGGATACCCTGGAGGAGCAATATTACCTATCTATGATGAATTATTTTTTTGGGAAGACCAAAAATTTATTAAACATTATCTTGTGAGACATGAACAAGCCGCAACTCATGCTGCAGATGGTTTTAGTAGATCTAGTGGACAAGTTGGTGTTTGTTTTGCTACATCAGGTCCAGGGGCAACTAATTTAGTTACTGGTATTGCAACTGCTTACTTAGATTCAATCCCTATGATAGTTCTGACTGGGCAAGTAGGAACTCAATTCCTTGGGACTGATGCTTTTCAAGAAATTGATATTTATGGAATAACATTATCTTTAGTTAAACATTCTTATGTTGTTTTGGAATCTAGGTTTATGTCTCAAATCCTTGCAGAAGCAATATATGTCTCTCAAAATGGAAGACCTGGTCCAGTTTTAATTGATATACCAAAAAATGTAGGTTTAGAAAAAATAAAAAGGTTTATCCCCTGCTATGCAACAACTGTGCATAAGGTCTTGGGTTGGAGATATAAATTTAAAAATCAAACTGACAAAATAAGAATGGCCTTACAGAGACTTTCAGAATCTTCAAAGCCTTTATTATATATTGGTGGTGGAGTTGTAAGCTCCCAAGCGGGCCGTCAATTAGCGCGGTTTGCTTATCGCTACCAAATCCCTGTAACAACAACCTTAACAGGAAAAGGATCGTTCAATGAAAATAATAGATTATCTTTAGGTATGCTAGGTATGCACGGCACTGTATATGCCAATTTTGCAGTAGCAAATTGCGATTTATTAATCGCGGTTGGTGCCAGATTTGATGATAGAGTTACTGGAAAATTACAAGATTTTGCTTGCAAAGCTTTTATTATCCATATTGATGTTGATGAGGCAGAAATTGGTAAAAATAAAAATGTTGGCATTGGTATTATAGGTGATATCAAAAAAATCTTAACAAAGTTTCTATTATTGATGGATCGACCAGAACATAGATGGCTGAAGAAACCTCTTCGCAAAGAATTTAAAAAATGGTATAAAAAGACCATAGAATGGAAGCAGGAATTTCCATTATTACCAATTCCTGGAGATTATTCATTATTGCCTAAAACCGTTGATGATGTTTTATTGCCTCAAACTGTTATTAAAACGTTAACAGATATTAGACCTTATGCAATAATTACTACAGATGTTGGACAACACCAAATGTGGGCTGCACAATATACAAAATGCAAACGACGTAAATGGTTATCTAGTGCTGGTTTAGGTACCATGGGATTTGGCTTACCTGCTGCTATTGGTGCAGCTGTGGCTTACCCCAAAGAAGATATTATTTGTATTACTGGTGACTCTAGTTTTCAAATGAATTTACAAGAATTAGGGACAATTTCTAAATATAAATTAAGGATTAAAATTATTATTATTAATAATCATTGGCAAGGAATGGTACGTCAATGGCAAGAAACATTTTACGAAAGTCGCTATTCTCACTCCAATATGGTAGAAGGAGCACCAAAATTTGATGTACTTGCAAATGCTTATGGTATTAAAAGTATGTATACTGAACGCCAATCAGAAATATGGCCCACATTACGTGATACTCTAGAGGGGCCTGAACCTGTTTTACTTGAATGTAATGTTCTAGAAGACGAAAATTGTTACCCTATGGTTGAACCCTCAAAATCAAATAGTGAAATGGCTTTGTCAAGAAAACTTTCAACAACAATAGAAGGTTTAGTTATAGATAAAGAGGAAGAAGAAAAAAAACTCAACTAGAGTTAAGGAAAATCATAAAAGGAAAAAAAAGAGAGGAGAAGCCTCTCTTTAAAATTATATTTATTTATTTTTAAGCAAGTCTTGAGTAATATTCAATAACCAACATATCATTGATTTTAAATCTAAGATCTTTACGTTTGACTAAATTTAGAATTTTACCCGTTAATAATTTTTGGTCGAATTCCAAGTGACTATTTAAAACATTATCATTTGAAGTTGCATTTTCTCCTTGATTTAAATTTGATTTAATTAATGCTATTGTTTTGGGGTTTGTAGAAAAACTAATAGAATCATTTGGTCGGCATTGAAAACTAGGTATATTAACTCTTTTTTCATTTATTAGGACATGTCCGTGGTTAACAATTTGTCTTGCAGCAGGAATTGTTGGAGCTAATCTCAAACGAAAAATAATATTATCTAGTCTCATTTCTAAAAGTTGCATTAATAAAAAACCTGTTAAACCTTTTCTTCGTCTTGCTTCCTTAACATATCTTAATAATTGCGATTCAGTTATCCCATAATTATAACGTAATTTTTGTTTTTCATTTAATCTAATTTTATAAGCTGATGCTTTTGGAGTTTTCTGGTCATTTGTCTCTTTTCCTTGTGCATTCTGCTTTTTTAGTACTACTTTTCTCGTTAAACCTGGTAAATCACCAAATCTTTTAATGATTTTCAAACGTGGTCCTCTATAACGTACCATTTTAATTATATTGATGTTTTTAAATTTAAATCAATTTACTAATAAACTTAAAAGAATTATAGATAGTGATATTAAAACTTGTTTCTTATATTATGAAATAGTAAGATATTCCTATAGGGCTTGTAGCTCAGTGGACTAGAGCGCGTGGCTACGAACCACGGTGTCGGGGGTTCGAATCCCTCCTAGCTCAGATAATATTATTTATAGATCCTTTTTGGGGTATAGCCAAGTGGTAAGGCAGTGGACTTTGACTCCGCCATTCGTAGGTTCGAATCCTCCTACCCCAGTTATTTTTTATTTGAATCAAACTAAATTAAAAAGCTGTAATGTTTCAGCGGAAGTTAAAATTTGTGAAGAAAATGAAACCATCTCATGATGCTTTGTTTGATTAATACTTAAAAAAAAGCTCTTTTGAAGTTCCTGTTTTAAGCTTTTATTTAAAGCCTTTGCGATTACTCTTTGTTTACCATTGTTTATGTAGTACAATAAATTATCTTTGAATTTATGACCAGTTGTTTTATTTTGTAGTTTTACATTTAATTGTTTGGTCGAAAATATATTACAATAAATAAAAAAGAATATAATATTTTTATAAGAAATTTTAAGACTTTTATTTGGGTATTCTATGTTATCTGTTAAAAATTGGAAAAAAATAGGATCCAAATTTTTAATTAAAAAAAGAATTTGTAGGTTTTTTTTATTTTTATTTCTCACTTACTAAAACTTGATATAAAATTTGAACATGGATTTTTTTAGTAATAAAAATAGCTTATAGAGTTTAATACATTTTTTATTAAATTCTATAGACTATTTTTATTTTTTTATATTAAAATTTAGCCAAAAGTTCAAACTTGAATTTTGAGCTATCTTTTATTAACTTTGTTATACTCTCTACTTCGTTAACATTTAATAACCAATAATTTATAATATCAGTATAAGCATTTAATATATCAATTGAATCGTCTTTTGACATCCAAGGCTTATAGGATAATTCTTCTTTTAATAATTGCCACCCATTCTCTCTAGGCCAAAAAAAAAATGTAGTTATGGGGAATGTACGATTATTTTGGAGTTTTTTATCCACAGCTAACCCTAGATAGTTTTTGCTCCAAATAATTTTAAATACATAGACACTCTTATTTAACATCAATAAATTACCTATATTTTATTTTAAAATCCAGAAGACTTTCTTAATAAATTTTTGACAACTTCTGTAGGTTGAGCACCATTAGCTAATCTAAGAATTGTTCGTTCACGATTAATATGGAAAGTTTTATCCATTGGGTTATAAAATCCTAATTCCTCTAATACTTTTCCATCTCTTTTTGTTCTAACATCCATCATCACAATTTTATAAAAAGGTTGTTTTTTACGCCCACTACGTTTAAATCTTATTTTTAACATTTTTAATATAAATTTTATTATAATATATCTAATTTCTCTTCTTAAAAAATGGGAGGTTCTGTAAAAGTAATAGACTCTAATGTTCTTATAATCCACTCAAGGAAGATAAATGCACACATAGAAGACATATCCATACCTAGTACAGTAGGTACTATGTCATCAAATTCTTTTAAGAAAAAATCTGTAGCATGTAATAATGAATACATTGGGTGAATATAAGGATTAATATTGGGGAACCATTGTATTGATAAACGTAAAGTTAAAATCCAATAATACTGCCTTAGTCCTGCTACCATGGCTGTCACCAAAAGATTTAACATTTCTGCTCTTGTATAATCATTTGGGTTAAGTGATGGCCATTCGAATGATGCTACTACCATTAACATTAAGGTGTTTGTCATAACATTTATATTAATTTATTTTTAATTATTTAATAAGAACTTAAGGAAAAAATTTAAAACTATTTAATACTCTTATCTACATTAATTATAGTTTCAATATATAAATTGTGTCAATTTTTAGTACTCTGCCAATTTTTTTTTGTAGTTTTTGTTTTCCTAAATTATAAGAACTGTGTTATTATATTTAATATAATTTTAATGGCAATTTTTTATATAATCCTAATATTACTTTCCTATGAATAATAATTTTAAAAAATCTAATGATTATGAATCTAGATGGGGGTTTTACTTAGTTAGTGAAGTTTTAAATGGTCGTGTAGCAATGGTTGCATTAGTAATAATAATATTACTTGAAATTTTTACTAAAAGAACATTATTAACTATATTATCAAATTTAATTAGTTAAGAATT